CGCAACAATCAGATTTTCGTCGGGATATAATAAAAGGATCCATGCGTGCTCAAAGACGCAAAACGGTTACTTGGGAAATGTTTCAAGCAAATGCTAATTCCCCGCTTTTTTTGGATCGAATAAACAAAACATTTTTTTTTGATTCTTTTGATCTTTCTGAAATTATAAATTTCATTTTTAGAAATGGAGTCGGTAAAGAATCAGAATCGCAAATTTCCGATTCTTCTTTTGATTTTGATAAAGAAGGGGCAAAAGAACAGGAAAAAAAAGAGGAAAATGAGCGAATAACAATAGCAGAAACTTGGGATAGCATTCCATTTGCTCAAGTTATAAGAGGTTTGATGTTAGTAACACAATCTTTTCTTAGAAAATATATTGTATTACCTTCATTGATAATAGCTAAAAATATGGGCCGTATGTTATTATTCCAATTTCCTGAATGGTACGAGGATTTGAAGAAATGGAATCGAGAAATGCACATTAAGTGCACCTATAATGGTGTTCAATTATCAGAAACAGAATTTCCAAAAGATTGGTTAACAGACGGAATTCAGATAAAGATTTTATTTCCTTTTTGTCTGAAACCTTGGCGAAGACAAAGATCTAAGGTACGATCTCATTATATAGATTCAATGAAAAAACAAGTAAAAAAAGACACTTTTTATTTTTTAACAGTATGGGGAATGGAAACGGAACTTCCCTTTGGTTCTCCCCGAAAACAACTTTCTTTTTTTGAACCCATTTTTAAAGAATTCAAAAGAAAAATTAGAAAGCTAAAAAAACCATTTTTTCTCGTTCTAAGGGTCTTAAAGGAAAGAGGAAAATGGTCTCTACAAATTTTAAAAGAAAAAAAAGAATGGGTCATAAAAACAGCTCTTGTTATAAAGCGAATAATGAAAGAAAAAGTAAATCCGATTTTTTCATTTGAATTGAAGAAGGTGAAAGTCTATAAACCAAATAAAAATGGAAAAGATTCAAAAATAAATAATAAAATTAACCATGAAGGGACCATACCAATTCGATCTATGAATTGGACAAATTATTCACTCATAGAAAAAAAAATGAAAGATCTTTATGATAGGATAATCACAACCAAGAATCAAATAGAACAAATCACAAAAGACAATAAAAAAACAGTTTTAACCTATGATGATAAAAGAAAAGGATCAGAATCACAGAAATCTAGTTGGCAGATATTAAAAAGAAACAATATACGATTAATACGTAAATCACATTTTTTTATAAAATTTTTCATTGAAAAAATATACATGGATATCTTGCTATGCGCCATAAACATTCCCCGAATCAATATACAACTTTTTTTTGAATCAAAAAAAAAAATTCTCAATAAATACACTTACAACCATGAAACAAATCAAGAAAAAATTGATGAAATAAATCCAAATGGAATGAACTTCATTTCAACTATAAAAAAGTGGGTTTCAAATACTAAAATTAGTAATAAAAATTTAAATAGTTATATTTGCTTGTCTCAAGCATATGTCTTTTACAAATTATCACAAACCCAATTACTTAATAAGTATAACTTGAAATATATATTTCAAGATCATGAAACCCATTATTATCTTAGGGATAAAATAAAAGATTATTGTATAACACGAGGACTATTTGATTACAAATCAAGGCATAATAAAATTAAAAAGTCTGGAATGAATGACTGGAAAAACTGGTTAAAGGGTTTTTATCAATACAATTTTTCCCGGATCAAATGGTCTCGATTAGTCCCGAAAAAATGGCGAAATAGAGTCAATCAACTTCGTATGATTAAAAATAAAGACTCAATTAAATTTAATTCATATAAAAACAAAAAAGACCAATTAAGTCATTATGTAAAAGAAGATTATTCCGTAACGGTTTCGTTCACAAAAAAAAAAAAAAAATTGGTTAAAAAACACTACAGATATGATCTTTTATCACATAAATATATGAATTATGAATATATTAATTATGGGGATAAGAAAAACTCCTATTTTTATGGATCAACAGTACAAGTAAAGGAGAACCGGGAAATTCCATATCTATATAATTTCAATACATCGAAATCCGACGCATTTTATCTATTGGTAAGTACAACTATTAGTGATTATCTAGAGGAAAGATATCCTATTGATACGAATATAAATTGGGATAGAAAATATTTTGATTGTAAAATTCTCCATTTTTGTCTTATAAAAAATATTGATATCGAGACTTGGACCAATGCGCATATTGGTATCAATATTAATAAAAATACTAAGACTCAAACTAATAAGTATAAAAACAAAATGAAAAAGAAAGATATTTCATTTCATAAAGAAATCAATTTATACAAAAAAAAAAAAAACTTTTTTGATTGGATGGGAATGAATCAAAAAAGGTTATATCATAATTCTACCATAGCAAAACTAAAATCTGGGTTCTTACCAGAATTTGCGCTACTTTTTGAAACATATAAAATTAAACCATGGATTATACCAATCCAATTTCTTCTTTTAGATTTTCATAAAAATGAAAAGATTAGTCAATATGAAAGCATCAACATAAAAAAAAAAAAAAACCTTCCCATATTATCTAATCAAAAAGAATATATTGATTTAGAAAATTCTAACCAAGAAAAAAACAAACAACAATATCCAAAATATCTTGGATATGATCTAGGAAAACAAAACGAAAAAAAAGATGTTGAAGAGAATCGCGCAGGATCAGACATTAAAAAACGTAGAAATAAAAAAGAATCTAAGAAGATCAAGGAAGCAGAACTAGATTTGTTACTAAAAAAATATTTCCTTTTTCAATTAAGATGGGATGATTCTTTGAGTCAAAGAATGATCAATAATATTAAGGTATATTGTCTCTTACTTAGATTGACAAATGCAAAGCAAATTACTATAGCCTCGATTCAAAGAGGAGAAATGTGTCTGGATGTAATGCTGATTCAAAAAGATCTTGCTCTTACAGAATTGATAAAAAGAGGAATATTAATTATCGAACCAATTCGTTTATCTATAAAAAGGGATGGGCAATTTATTATCTATCAAACCATAAGTATTTCATTAGTTGATAAAGTTAAAACTAATAAAAAATTCATAAAAAAACGAAATGTTGATAAGAATAATTTAGACAAATCCATTGCACAACATAGCGATATGCCTGTGAATGAAGAAAAAAAAAATAATTCTAATTTTCTTGTTCCTGAACATATTCTATCTCATCGACGTCGGAGAGAGTTGAGAATTAGAATTTGTTTCAATTTCTGGAATTGGAATGATATAGATAAAAATCCAAAATTTTGCAACGAAAACAAAATAATAAACTGTGGACAATTTTTTAATGAGGACAAGCATCTTAATAGAGATGCAAACAACTTTATTAAATTAAAATTATTTCTTTGGCCTAATTACCGATTAGAGGATTTAGCTTGTATGAATCGTTACTGGTTTGATACCCATAACAGCAGTCGTTTTAGTATGTCAAGGATATATATGTATCCCCAATCCAGAATAAGTTAATAAACTATTATTATATTTCCTATATATCACCCGACATAACATATTTGATATATGGCGAAAGATGTACATATGCATATGTTACATTTTAGTACATGATATTTATTTATTTTTGGATCTAGGAATAATAAATTAGTGGAATCTTTTTAAGTAAAAAAAAAAAAAAAAATCACTCTCTTTCGTGAATGTGTAAATGTATTATATTTTATTCTATCGAAATCCTATTTTATGTTTGAAATAAAAATGGGATTTCGATAGAATAAAAAAGTATGAATAAATCTAAACTTTTGTTTATATCAGCTTAAAATGACTGACATAATCATAACATAATATAATATTAATTATTATTTTTCCTGATCGGTAAAATCTATAAAAAATAAAAAGATAGAAAAATTTTTTTATGGTCAAAAATTCATTCATTTCAGTTATTCTGCAAGACGAAAAAGAAGAAAACAAAGGGTCTGTTGAATTTCAAATATTCAGTTTCACCAATAAAATACGGAGACTCACCTCGCATTTGGAATTGCACAAAAAAGATTTTTTATCTCAAAGAGGTCTACGAAAAATTCTGGGAAAACGTCAACGGCTGTTGGCTTATTTGTCAAAGAAAAATAGAGTAAGTTATAAAAAATTAATTAGTCAGTTAGATATTCGGGAGCTAAAAACTCGTTAATTTTGAGGATTCATTTGAAATTTTTTTTTTAGGTTTTTATTTTTATAAACCTCGTTTTGAGAAATTCATGGAATAATGAATTAGGAAAGAAAAGATATGACTGTACCGGCTACAAGAAAAGATCTCATGATAGTCAATATGGGCCCTCATCACCCATCGATGCATGGTGTTCTTAGACTTATTATAACTCTCGACGGTGAAGATGTTATTGACTGTGACCCCGTATTGGGCTATTTACACAGAGGGATGGAAAAAATAGCGGAAAACCGAACAATTATACAATATCTTCCTTATGTAACACGTTGGGATTATTTAGCTACTATGTTCACCGAAGCAATAACAGTAAATGCACCAGAACAATTGGGAAATGTTCAAGTACCCCAAAGGGCCAGCTATATAAGAGTAATTATGCTAGAGCTGAGTCGTGTAGCTTCGCATTTGTTATGGCTTGGGCCTTTTATGGCGGATATCGGTGCGCAGACTCCCTTTTTCTATATTTTCAGAGAGAGAGAATTGCTATATGATCTATTCGAAGCTGCCACAGGTATGCGAATGATGCATAATTATTTCCGCATCGGAGGAATAGCTGCTGATCTACCTCATGGTTGGATAGATAAATGTTTAGATTTCTGCGATTATTTTTTAACGAGTGTTGTTGAATATGAAAAACTTATTACGCGGAATCCCATTTTTTTGGAACGAGTTGAAGGAGTGGGCATTATTGGTGGAGAAGAAGCACTAAATTGGGGCTTATCAGGACCCATGTTACGAGCTTCTGGGATCCAATGGGATCTTCGTCAAGTTGATCATTATGAATGTTACAATGAATTTGATTGGGAAGTCCAATGGCAAAAAGAAGGGGATTCATTAGCTCGTTATTTAGTACGAATTGGCGAAATGAGGGAATCCATAAAAATTATTCAACAGTCTTTAGAAGGAATTCCCGGAGGACCCTATGAGAATTTAGAAATTCGGCGCTTAGATAGAGCAAGGAATTCCGAATGGAATGATTTTGAATATAGATTCATTAGTAAAAAACCTTCGCCTAATTTTGAATTGTCGAAACAAGAACTTTATGTAAGAGTAGAAGCCCCAAAGGGAGAATTAGGAATTTATTTGATAGGAGATAATAGTGTTTTCCCCTGGAGATGGAAAATTCGTCCGCCCGGTTTTATCAATTTGCAAATTCTTCCTCAGCTAATTAAAAGAATGAAATTGGCTGATATCATGACAATACTAGGTAGTATAGATATCATTATGGGAGAAGTTGACCGTTGAAATGATAATTGGCACAACAGAAGCACAAACTATCAATTATTTTTCTAAATCAGAATCCTTAAAAGAAGTCTATGAACTCATATGGCTATTTATCCCTGCTTTGACCCTTATATTGGGAATCATAATAGGAGTACTAGTAATTGTATGGTTAGAAAGAGAAATATCCGCAGCAATACAACAACGTATTGGACCCGAATATGCCGGCCCGTTGGGAATTCTTCAAGCTCTAGCGGACGGGACTAAATTACTTTTTAAAGAGGACCTCCTACCATCTAGAGGAGATATTCGTTTGTTTAGTATCGGACCGTCTATAGCAGTCATATCAATTGTATTAAGTTATTTAATAATTCCTTTTGGGTATCGACTTGTTTTAGCGGATCTCAGTATAGGTGTTTTTTTATGGATCTCCATTTCAAGTATTGCTCCTATTGGGCTTCTTATATCAGGATATGTATCGAATAATAAATACTCTTTTTTAGGTGGCTTGCGAGCTGCGGCTCAATCTATTAGTTATGAAATACCATTAACTCTATGTGTGTTATCAATATCTCTACGTGTGATTCGTTAGAACATGAACTTTGACCTCAAAATGAAATAAAGGAAAGAGGAATTAATGTATTGGATAGATATAGATATTTTTATTTTTTTATTCATCAGAGTTATTCAGGTCGATGAGTTAAACCAGATAGTTATATGAGTAAAACAAAACAGCTTATCAATGTGTAGTAAAAAGATAAAATCTCATTCCCTATATACAAGAATAAAGCAGAAGTAAACATTAAGGAGTATAAACTCTTTATCCCAAGATTGAGATTCTCATCATATCTTGAAGCGGGTACAAAAGATCAACTGTATGGGATTACTGTCTTGTATGTATTACCATACAGGAGATCAATCAAAAATCAGTGGACGGTTAGGAACACCAAGGTACACAAAGGATTAGTAATAGAGATAATGTAAGGTATCAAAAAAGAGGTATTTCCACATAAAACGAATCATAAGATGATAGGGGCTTTAAGTTAGTAGAAATGATCAAGCAGTACTTCCCCACGATTCCGATCTAGAGTATGCTCCTAGTCACTGATTCAAGAAATAACTATCAAGAACGAATTAATCCTTTATTCTCAGGAATACCTCTTATGAGAAAGAAGAACAGGAACAAAAGAAATAGAATATAAAAAAGATCTTTATTTATTTTTTCCTACATCTATACCAAATATATATGTATATATGAAATTCTTATTCTTTATGATTCAGTAAAGAATGTCTAATTCTTTTTATCTCTTGATATAATGAGTATTTTATTGAAAGATTAAGTTATTACGGAAGATTTAATTATAAGGGATGAGATCAATTCGGAAGCGCCTTTTTTTTTTTTTTATTCTAGCAGACAGAATTTCATTGGTCTAATTTTTGGGACTCTACACGGTATTTTTATTCTATCTACCCCACCCCACAAAGATACCTATAATAATACCGAACCAGTCCTTACATTTATTTGTACGCGGCCATAGAGGAGCCGTATGAAGCTGAGGTCTCATGTACGGTTTTGGAATAGCGGTGCGAACAGTTATGTTATTATCGACTATGATTATCGAACAGTTCAAGTACAGTTGATATAGTTGAGGCGCAGTCAAAATATGGTTTTTGGGGGTGGAATATGTGGCGTCAACCTATAGGGTTTATCGTTTTTCTAATTTCTTCTCTAGCAGAATGCGAGAGATTACCTTTTGATTTACCAGAAGCAGAAGAAGAATTAGTAGCAGGTTATCAAACCGAATATTCTGGTATCAAATATGGTTTATTTTATATTGCTTCTTATCTAAATCTCTTAGTTTCTTCATTATTTGTAACAATTCTTTATTTAGGTGGGTGGAATTTATCTATTCCATACATATCTGTTCCTGAACTTTTCGGAATAAATCAAATTGCTAGAGTCTTTGGAATGACAATTGGTATCTTTATTACATTAGCTAAAGCTTATTTGTTTCTTTTTATATCTATCACAACAAGATGGACTTTACCCAGGATGAGAATGGACCAACTATTAAATCTTGGATGGAAATTTCTTTTACCTATTTCTCTAGGTAATTTATTATTGACAACGTCTTCCCAACTTGTTTCACTATAAATAACACAATACGATAATGGTATTCTATACTCATAACCTCTCTTAAACAAGAGAAAGAAACATCAACTTATTCGTGGATATCTACAATATGTTTCCTATGGTGACTGGGTTCATGAATTATGGTCAACAAACAATACGAGCCGCAAGGTATATTGGTCAAAGTTTCATAATTACCTTATCCCATGCAAATCGTTTACCTGTAACTATTCAGTATCCTTATGAAAAGTCGATCACATCAGAACGTTTCCGTGGTCGAATCCACTTTGAATTTGATAAATGTATTGCTTGTGAAGTATGTGTTCGTGTGTGCCCCATAGATCTACCTGTTGTTGATTGGAGATTTGAAGGAGATATTAAAAATAAAATATTGCTTAACTATAGTATAGATTTTGGTGTCTGTATATTTTGTGGTAACTGTATTGAATATTGTCCCACTAACTGTTTATCAATGACTGAAGAATATGAACTTTCTACTTATGATCGTCACGAATTGAATTATAATCAAATCGCTTTGGGTCGGTTACCAATGTCAGTAATTGGAGACTACACAATTCAAACAGTTATGAATTCGACTCAAATAAAAATAGACAAAGGTAAATATCTTGATTCAAGAACAATTACCAATTAGTAAGATTTTATTTTTCTATTTTGATAGAAAGGATCCAAACTTCTTTATTTATTTTTTTTTTTAGTCAATGTAACTAAAAGTAAAACGATAACTATTTATTGTTGAGAATAGCGGGTTTATTTTATATTTTTCGTTTTTATTTGGAAATATAAGATTCCAACTCTTCTTTTCTTCTGAATAAATTAAAATTAAAAAGTTGAGTTGGCCCAATAACTTTATCTATATCTACATAAATCTATATTACAATCGATACTGCATTACTACATTAAGATTTTATTTAGGAACGGTATCATAAACAATTAAAAAAATAGACTAATTTTTACTTCCTGGACTATTCAGTAAGGTCATGAAATCTTTCGATTTATTTATTTATTTTCTTATTTCATACATAATGGATTTACCTGGATCAATACATAATATTGTTGTAGTATTTCTGGGATCAGTTCTTATATTTGGGGGCCTGGGAATAGTATTATTTACCAATCCAATTTATTCTGCCTTTTCGTTGGGATTGGTTCTTGTTTGTATATCCTTATTCTATATTCTATCGAATTCTTATTTTGTAGCTGCTGCACAACTTCTTATTTATGTGGGAGCCATAAATGTCTTAATCATATTTGCTGTAATGTTCATAAATGGCTCAGAATATTCCAATGTTTCCCGCCTTTGGACCCTTGGAGATGGGGTTACTTCACTGGTTTGTACAAGTATTTTTTTTTTACTAATTATTACTATCCCAGATACGTCATGGTACGGAATTCTTTGGACTACAAGATCAAACCAGATTCTAGAACAGGACCTAATAAGTTATGTTCAACAAATTGGGATTCATTTATCAACAGATTTTTATCTTCCATTTGAACTCATTTCTATAATTCTTTTAGTTTCTTTAATAGGTGCAATTACTATGGCTCGTCAATCATAAATACTTATGATTTAAAAAATTTTTTAGAATTAGAGATTTGAAATAAAATAAAAAAGGTTTAAGGTTTTTAGTTAAATCTATTGCCAATACCTTCTATTGTTCTGTAATATTTTGTTCTATATCTAGTCAATGAAATCAGTTGAATTGTTATTCATATTTAAATGAATCTAAATTGATGAGGAGTTAGTCAATGATGTTCGAGCATGTACTTTTTTTGAGTGTCTATTTATTTTCTATCGGTATCTATGGATTAATCACAAGTCGAAACATGGTTAGAGCACTTATGTGTCTTGAGCTTATACTAAATTCAGTTAATATCAATCTCGTAACATTTTCTGATTTATTTGATAGTCGCCAATTAAAAGGAGACATTTTCTCAATTTTTGTTATAGCTATTGCAGCAGCTGAAGCCGCTATTGGATTAGCTATTGTTTCATCGATCCATCATAACAAAAAATCAACTCGTATCAATCAAGCAAATTTGTTGAATAATTAAATTAGTCGTAATCATTCATTATGTAATCATTGATTTTCATTATATAAATTATATAATAATAAAATAATAATTTATATTAATTTGTTAGATTTATTTTAATTTTAAATAGAATTAAAATTCCATTAATATTAATTAAATATTGTATTATTTGTTGAACAATTTGAATTCAGATGTGCGACTTGTATTGTATGACTGTGGTTGTTGAAAGAGAAATCAAAGTATCTTGGCACTTTTTCATGAACAAATTTAGAAATATATTGATTCTTAAAAAAATTAATAAATCATTGATTCATCTGGTGTCTACAATATAAACATATAATTAATTTACTACCATTTATTTTTAGCATACCAGATCGAAAATTTTTTATGTTCAAAACGGGAATTTATAGATTTAATGTCACATTCAGTAAAAATTTATGATACATGTATAGGGTGTACTCAATGTGTGCGCGCCTGCCCCACAGATGTATTGGAAATGATACCTTGGGACGGATGTAAAGCTAAACAAATTGCTTCCGCACCAAGAACCGAGGATTGTGTAGGTTGTAAGAGATGTGAATCCGCTTGCCCGACAGACTTTTTGAGTGTCCGTGTTTATTTATGGCATGAAACAACTCGCAGCATGGGTCTATCTTATTAATTGATACGTTACAAAAACTCCACTTGAATCATTTGATTCCTCATTTACCGACAAAAGCCCGTACTCGATAAAATCAATATATTATTCCGAGCACGGGCTTTTCTGGTCAAAGCGTATCTTGTCTTTATCACGAATCATTTTCCTTGGTTAACAATACTTGTTGTTTTGCCTATATTCGCAGGTTCTTCCATTTTTTTTCTTCCCCATAAGGGGAATAAGGTGTTTAGATGGTATACTATATGTATATGCTTATTAGTACTCCTTTTAACGACCTATGCATTCTGTTATCATTTCCAATTGGACGATCCCTTAATCCAATTGGAAGAAGATTGGAAATGGATAAATATTTTGGATTTTCACTGGAGACTGGGAATCGATGGGCTTTCCGTGGGACCCATTTTACTGACAGGATTTATTACTACTTTAGCTACTTTAGCGGCTTGGCCAGTTACTCGAAATTCACGATTATTCCATTTCTTTATGTTAGCAATGTACAGTGGTCAAATAGGATCATTTTCTTCTCGAGACCTTTTACTTTTTTTTATCATGTGGGAGTTAGAATTAATTCCTGTTTACTTACTTTTATCCATGTGGGGAGGAAAAAAGCGCTTATATTCGGCTACAAAGTTTATTTTGTACACTGCGGGGGGTTCTATTTTTCTATTAATAGGAGTTCTAGGTATGGGTTTATATGGCTCCACTGAACCAACATTAGATTTTGAAAGACTTGCTAATCAATCATATCCTATGGCATTGGAAATAATATTATATTTTGGCTTCCTTATTGTTTATGCTGTCAAATCGCCGATAATACCTCTACATACATGGTTACCAGATACCCATGGAGAAGCACATTACAGTACATGTATGCTTCTTGCCGGAATTTTATTAAAAATGGGAGCATATGGATTGATTCGGATCAATATGGAATTATTACCCCGTGCTCATTCCATATTTTCTCCGTGGTTGGTGATAGTGGGAACAATACAAATAATCTATGCGGCTTTAACCTCTTTTGGTCAACGCAATTTAAAAAAGAGAATAGCCTATTCCTCTGTATCTCACATGGGTTTCACAATTATAGGAATTGGTTCCATAACCAACATGGGACTAAATGGAGCCATTCTACAAATACTTTCTCATGGATTTATTGGTGCTGCACTTTTTTTCTTGGCAGGAACCTGTTGTGATAGAATACCTCTTGTTTCTCTCGACGAAATGGGGGGGATAGCTGTCCCGATGCCGAAAATATTTACAATGTTCAGTAGTTTTTCGATGGCCTCTCTTGCATTGCCAGGGATGAGTGGTTTTGTTGCAGAATTAGTAGTATTTTTTGGAATAATTACCAGCTCAAAATATCTTTTAATTCCAAAAGTACTAATTACTTTTGGAATGGCAATTGGAATGATATTAACTCCTATTTATTTATTATCTATGTTACGTCAGATGTTCTACGGATACAAGTTATTCAATGTTCCAAATTCTAATTTTGTGGATTCTGGACCACGAGAACTTTTTGTTTCGATCTGTCTCTTTTTACCAATAATAGGTATTGGTATTTATCCCGATTTCATTCTCTTACTATCAGTTGACAAGGTACAAGATATCTTATCTAATTATTTTTTATAGATAGTTTTTATTAATGAGACGGCAAGTCTTATAATTCTGTAAAATAAAGTGAATTAGAGTTGTAATGAGATGTATCTCGAGTTTTTGCGAACCATTTGACTCCAGAAATAAAATGGTTCGCAAAAACTCGAGATACATATGAGATGATGTTCTTATGTTATGTATTGTTTATTCAATTAGATGTTAATGTGAATGAACCATAACTATGTAAACCTATTCCTAATAGATTGATCCCAAAATAACATATCCAAATTATAAGAAATCCTATAGAAGCCGCAAGTGCCGAATGTGTATCTTGTAAACTTTTATTTGTTCTAGTATGTGAATAAATCGCGAATATGATCCAAGTAATAAATGCCCAAGTTTCCTTAGGGTCCCAATTCCAATAAGATCCCCAAGCCTCATTAGCCCATACTGCTCCAGAAAGAATGCCTATGGTTAAAAAGGTAAAGCCTAAACTAATGACACGATAACTCCAATAATCTAAACGCTGAGTCAATTGATATTTGTAATAATTTCGAAATGAAATAAAAGAAGTGTTTTTAAAAACACTTCTTTTATCATTCAAATATTCGACTTCGCCAACAATAAATGATTTAATTACTAAATTCTTGCTTTTAAAAAACATATCGATGTTTTTTCGAAATGTAACGACTAAAAGAGCGACTGATAATAATGATCCACATAAAAGAGCTGCATAGCTTAATAGCATCATACTTACGTGCATCATTAACCACTGAGATTGTAGAGCGGGTACTAATATAGCGGATTGATGCATTTCGGTTGAAAGACCCGACGTGGCGAAACCTTGGGTAAAAATAGCACTTGGCGCGGTTATTACGCTTAAATAATTTTTATTATTTCGTATTTTAGGAATCATATGAATAATGGAGAAACTCCATGAAAGGAAGATTAATGACTCATATAAATTACTTAATGGGGAATGACCCGAATAAATCCAACGAATAACTAATAATCCTGTTATAGATAAAAAGGTAGCTATCATACCTCTTTCCGATGAATTGCGTAATCCTACGATTTCGTGGATTAATAAAGTCATAAAATGAATCGTAATCACAATTAAAATAATCGAAAAAGAGATATGAGTTAATATATGTTCTAAAGTTGCAAATATCATAAAAAGGGCGGGGGTTCTCCATTATAGAATTAAAATCGAGAATTAAATATATTATAGGATCCACTGTGTCCCTTTTAGGGGATGCCGCCACTCGGACTCGAACCGAGATGCTCTAGCACTGCTTCCTAAGAACAGCGTGTCTACCAATTTCACCATGGCGGCTTATTTGAAATATTAATAAATAATAATCAATTCATGTTAAATGGTCAAGATTCAAGGATTCAATATAGTTAGTAAACGTTAGAACCGATGAAAAAAGACTTATTTAAATTAATATTTGAATGTTTACTAAGTATCGCCGTAGGGTTTAGCTTTAAGAATAAACTTTCATGTATCTAGTTTAGAATGTAAAAATAGAGTTATACCAAAACAGTCAGAACTAGATAGTTTTGTTCCGGGCCGAGGGTCGAGTTATAGAATTAAAAATCATCTTTTTTTTTAGATGATTTTTTAATCAATGTATTGAAAATTAATAAAGATTAATAAAAAAAAAAAAAAAAAAATGTCATATTTATCATAATTTTATTCGAGGCATTTTTCTAATAATTTCGATACCTTAGTATCATTAATAATACTCTTCGTAATTTCTTATAAATACTATCTAGTAACTATACTTCTAATTAGGTTTTGGGCTAGGCATATAACAAAAAACTTTTTCTCTATCAATTAAATTTTCACAATAGAATATTTAATTGATAAAGAAAAATTAGAATACTTAGTACTATACTAAGAGGCCAGTAAACATAAGAATTATTATTTACTATATAACACGCCACAGCAGTTAGTTCTTACTAATATTGATATTAAGGAGTTAAATACATTCAATACATTAGTTAATGTGAATCATTATATCTTAAAAAATATCTTAAAAATTTTTAAGTTCTTAATCGTATGTCGATTTAGATTATTCCAAAATTTTATTACTTGTTTGTTGCACAAAAAAACTTTTTGAATGCCCAGTAGAAACCGATTTAGCTAAAGAAAGAGCTTTTACTGCCGTTAAATATCCCTTCTTCTTCCAAATATTTCTACGAATACGTTTTTTTGATCGAGAAGTACGTTTTTTTGGAACCGCCATTCAAAAATAAAATACTAATTTTTATTATTGTATGTGAAAGACATATATTTAGATCGTTTTTTCGTCATTATCCATACTTATCCCATGGATAATAAATACTTTGTTCAAAACATGTAAAACATATCATAATAATAGAAATATAATTCTATATAATTATATAATATATATGTAAATATGTAAAAATAAATATATACATATATACAAAATATACCAAAAGATTATGAATTATATATACGTATCCATGTATATATACGTATTCATGTATATATACCTATGCCATATCACATATATCTAGGGCTAAATGAAATATATAATAATTTTTTTTTGTTGATTTCTTTTATTATTGTTCTTTTGGTTGGTGGATTTGAAACAATTAAATTTATAACAATAAAAAAACAAATATTTTTTTATGGAACAAACATATCAATACGCATGGATAATACCCTTTCTTCCACTTCCAGTTACTATGTCAATAGGATTTGGACTTCTGTTTATTCCTATAGCAACAAAAAATATTCGTCGTATGTGGGGTTTTACTAGTGTTTTACTGCTAAGTATAACTATGGCCTTTTCGGCCAGTCTGTCTATTCAGCAAATAAATGGAAGTTTTATTTATCAATATTTATGGTCTTGGACTATCAATAATGATTTTTCCTTAGAGTTTGGACACTTGATCGATCCACTTACTTCTATTATGTTAATACTAATTACTACTGTTGGAATCATGGTTCTTATTTATAGTGACAATTATATGTCTCATGATCAAGGATATTTGAGATTTTTTGCTTATATGAGTTTTTCTAATACTTCCATGTTGGGATTAGTTACTAGTTCCAATTTGATACAAATTTATATTTTTTGGGAACTCGTGGGAATGTGTTCATATTTATTAATAGGTTTTTGGTTTACACGACCGGTTGCAGCAAGTGCTTGCCAAAAAGCCTTTATAACTAATCGTGTAGGAGACTTTGGTTTATTATTAGGAATCTTAGCTTTTTATTGGATAACTGGCAGTTTAGAATTTCGGGATTTGTTCAAAATAGTTAATAACTTGATCCATAGTAATGGGGTCAATTCTACATTTGTTACTCTCTGCGCCTTTTTATTATTCGTCGGCGCAATTGCTAAATCTGCACAATTCCCTCTTCACATATGGTTACCTGATGCTATGGAGGGGCCCACCCCTATTTCGGCTCTTATACACGCTGCTACCATGGTAGCAGCGGGAATTTTTCTTGTAGCTCGGCTTCTTCCTCTTTTCAGAGTTATACCTTACGTAATGAATTTTGTTTCTTTAATAGGCATAATAACAGTACTATTAGGAGCTACTTTGGCTCTCGCTCAAAGAGATATTAAAAGAAGTTTAGCCTATTCCACAATGTCTCAACTGGGTTATATTATGTTAGCTCTAGGTATAGGCTCTTATCGAGCTGCCTTATTCCATTTAATAACTCATGCCTATTCTAAAGCTTTATTGTTTTTGGGATCCGGATCCATTATTAATTCTATGGAACCTATTGTTGGATATTCACCTGATAAAAGTCAGAATATGGTTCTTATGGGCGGTTTAACAAAATATGTTCCAATTACAAGAACTACTTTCTTATTAGGTACACTTTCTCTTTGTGGTATTCCGCCTCTTGCTTGTTTTTGGTCCAAGGATGAAATTATTAATGATAGTTGGTTGTATTCACCAATTTTTGCAATAATAGCTTGTTTTACAGCGGGATTAACCGCATTTTATATGTTTCGAATGTATTTACTAACCTTTGATGGGCATTTGCGTGTTCATTTTAAAAATTATAGTAGTACTAAAAATAGTTCATTCTATTCCATATCTCTATGGGGAAAAGCAGTACCGAAAGTAGTCAATAGAAATTTACTTTTATCAACAATTAATAATAAGGTCTTCTTTTTTTCAAAGGATACATATCAAATTAATGATAATATAAAAAATCGAATGCGATACTTGAGTACTTCTTTTATAAATAAATACACTTACATGTATCCTCACGAATCGGACAATACTATGCTATTTCCTCTTCTTATATTGACACTATTTACTTTGTTCATGGGATCAATAGGAATTGATTTTGATCAAGGAGTAGTAGATTTTGATATATTATCGAAATGGTTAATTCCATCGAGAAACCTTTTGAATAAAAATTCAAACTATTCTATGAATTGGTATGAATTTTTTACAAATGCAATTTTTTCAGTAAGTATAGCTCTTTTTGGACTATTTATAGCATCCATTTTATATGGGTCTGTTTATTCATCTTTCAAGAATTTGGACTTAATCAATTCATTTGTAAAAAGGGGTCCTAAAAGAATCATCTTGGACCAAATAAAAAAAGTGGTATACAATTGGTCATATAATCGTGGTTACATAGACATTTTTTATACTAGAGTCTTAATCATGAGTATAAGAAGATTAGCCGAACTCATTCAGTTTTTTGATAGACGTATAATTGATGGAATCATAAATGGGGTTGGGGTTGCAAGTTTATTTATGGGAGAAGGGATTAAATATATGGGAGGTGGACGAATTTCGTCTTATCTATTCTTGTATTTATCTTATGTATTAATATTTTTATTAATCTTTTTATTTTATAATTATTTTATAATAAATTTTTAGTGACGGATACGTAAAAGATATTTTTTCTTTTCCATCACTTGGACATGTATAAAAAAAATATTGTGACATTTCATTTCGTACAGCATTTTCAAATAGATCATTTTTTATATATCTAAATGGACGATTCCATCGTTTATAATCGAAAAAAAAAGTCATAAGAGGTTTTTCAAACCGGAAATAGGCATGGGTCTTTTCTTTTTTTTCTTCTTTAAGTCTTCCCAATTCCCAATTCTCTTGATACCCATCAAGATAAGAATCTTCGTCAACAGGGCTATCCTTATAGGATGTCTCTTTAAAGTGGAATTCATCTTTTGTTTTTTCCTTTCCATTCACCCGGATCTCTTCCGTTTCATCTATTTTGTCCGGATCCTCTTTTTCTTCCGAACAAAGGGAAGGGTCTTCTTCGGTGGATCCCCCTTGTTCCTGTTTAGTCGCCTTCGTTTCGGAAGTTGTTTCTACATCGATTTCTTCCTCACTTTCTCCCTTTTCTTCTGTTTCTGAGGTTTCTTTCAGTTTCTTAGTGACAATAGGCGACGGCATTCTGCCTAAATAGTAGACACAGGTGATAAATAAGAGAATACTAAAGATTCGAGCCATATAATTTCTCAATTCTGACACAAGGTACTTATTAGATCGAATAGAATGATTTTGCCGTATCCAGACTAAGACCAATCCAACCCATTTCATGAATAAAATGTGACCAATTAACCAACCAACAAAACTACTTGTTACAAATAACA